GTCGGTATCAAGATGCCACTGTGTCGGGATATCTTATCTGTCTTGTCCGGAAAATGGATATCCCCCGAAAAGATTTTTAGTTCAATCCTTTTTTTTTTTCTCTCCACTCGGATCAACCCGCCGACTTGGCTTCTTATATTTAAAGTGATTCGTGTATCGACTCCAATGATACTATAGTTCTGTACCATTATGGCAGAGGATTCGGGTAAAATATGCACTTCTTCGGGAATGAAAAAAAAGCGATCTACTTTCATTTCGTATTTTGTCTTAAATTTTTGGACTCCTCGATACTCAATCATATCCTCTTTTTGGATGATTGAGTCCGCCTTTAGAGTCCCATATTTAAGAATTCCAGAACTCTTTCTTCTGTATCTAGGATCATCAAAAAAAGCAAAAATACTATTTCTACGGAAAATACCATTTATGGGTATTTCAATTGAGATACCTGAATGCGGTATGAATTCTTTCTCTTGCTCTTGAATCGATTGGAATGGAATGAGAAATCTATTTCTTCGCCTTTTTGCTAATAAATCCGAGTTCTCATGAAAAATATCAGAATATATGAAATTATAATGACTAGTACCTGCTATTCCATTCAATTCTGAATAATAGGGAATCCCGGATTTTTTTTTATCATAAAAATCCGAACTAAAATTTTTTTTGCTGGCTTGATCATTATTCCCTGAGAGGCTAGAAATAGATTTTCTTTCGATGGAAAGAAAGGGTATGTTCATTTGATCTTGATCTTTGTGGATCGAAAAAAGAATTAGACTAGATCCGCATGAACCTCCTGATAATATCCATAAATGACTTGTTTTTGGTAAGAGATGGACATTACTATATGTAAATTCGGGTGCATGGGACACATCAGTACTCCAGTGCATTTCGCCCTCTGAGTCAGAATAAATATATTTTCTAACCCTCTCTTTAAAATGAAAAGTGTGTGTTCCCTCGCGAATCTCAGCAATCACCTGTTCTGATTTCACATATTGATCATTTTGAACTAAAAGAAAACTTTTTGGTGGAATAGTCACGCTATGTATAATATCTTCGCTCTCAATAATTACAGACAAGTCTATATAACATAGAAAGGCAGGATGTCCGTGACGTGTACGTGTAGGATGAACCAAATCCTCATTGAATTTTATTTTTCCATTATAAGGGGCTCGTACATGTTCGGCAGTACCTCCTGTAAATACTCCGCCGGTATGAAAGGTTCTTAATGTTAGTTGAGTCCCCGGTTCGCCAATAGATTGACCCGCAATAATACCTACAGCTTCCCCCAATTCAACTAGATCACCATGAGTGGGGCTCCGCCCATAACATAATCGACAGATCCAAGACGTACTCCGACAAGTAAAGGGAGTTCGAATAGATATTGATTGTGTTCCAAAGGTTATTAATCGGTTGACAAGTCCAATCCCAAGATCTTGATTTCGAAAGGCGACACATCGGGAACCTATGTATATATCGTCTGCTAAGACACGACCAATTAATGTTTGAATAAAAATTCTTTCTGACATCATCCGATTTTTATTTCGAGGGCTTACAGAAATCCCTCGGATAGTGCCACAATCTGTTCTACGTACAACAATATGTTGAACTACTTCAACAAGTCGACGCGTAAGATATCCAGCATCTGATGTGCGTACAGCAGTATCTACAACTCCTTTACGGGCTCCATAGCAAGAAATAATATATTCTGTTAAAGATAGTCCTTCGCGTAAATTGCTTTGAATAGGTAAATCAATCATTTGTCCTTGGGGATCCGACATTAATCCTCTCATACCTACTAATTGATGTACTTGAGATGCATTTCCCCTAGCCCCCGAAAAAGACATCATATGGACTGGGTTGAAAGGGTCCGTCATCCTAAAATTAGGATTCATTTCTTGTCGCAAATATTCACTTGTAGCATACCATATCTCAATAGATTGGCGTAATTTTTCTACCGCATGTACATTCCCATAATGATGGTGTTTTTCCAAAATCAAACTTTGTTGTTCAGCATCTTGGACAAGCCAGCCCTTGGAAGGTATCGTTAAAAGATCATCAATTCCTAATGAAATGGATGTAGCAGTGGCTTGCTGGAAACCTAGAGTCTTTACTTGATCTAGGATGTGTGATGTATATGCCATCCCGAAGTGATCTATTAATCGACTAATAAGTCGTTTAATAGCAGTTCCATCTATCACTTTATTGTGAAATACCAGATTGGCCCGTTCCGCCATAAGTACCTCCATATTCTGCTGAATGGGATTCGACAATGAGTTTGAGTCAATGATTGCAAAACTTCCTTTTCTCGATCTTGATTTGCGTAGAATTTTAGGTCAAGAACTATGCTACGGTCCGAGTTGAATCGGAGAGGTCTGAATTCACACGGGTGTCCTAGAATTACTTTTTTTTAATACCATATTATTAGGTATCATACGAACAGGCTTGAGAAAAACCTTGTATAGCTTCCTCGATTTCTCGATAAAAAGAAATATGACCAACTGTG